ATATGAATATGCGGAATTTATCAATCAACAAAAAGGTATAAATATAAATAATTTGATTTCTTTTTTTATTCAAAGAATAAATAAGTGTAAATAGAAATGATGAAATAAGAAACAACGGCCAATGTAATAAAAATGATGAATCATAAATAGAGTTTAGGTTCGAATTCCATAGATAATATGAATGGGATTGTCTATAATGATAGAGAAATACAACATCTCCGCATATATAATTCTTAATTCTTATTCATCTACTTTGATATATATTATATTAATAATATATTTCAATTTATTTTTTAAAATGGGTTGGTTAAGTTTGAAAATGCACTCATTGAATGAGTAAACAATTGAATTGGATTCGGTTGGATAGTACCAACGAAATCGAGTACTAATTCCCATTTCTTATTGAATTAACCGATCTACTTGCTATCGGACATTTTTTTATTTTTGTTTGCAAAAAAAATTTCGACATATAATACTTTATTATTATGAGAATCAATCCTACTACTTCTACTTCGGGTCCTGGGGTTTCCGCTCTTGAAGAAAAAAACCTGGGGCGTATTGCTCAAATCATTGGTCCGGTACTGGATGTATCCTTTCCACCGGGCAAGATGCCTAATATTTACAACGCTTTGGTAGTTAAAGGTCAAGATACGGTTGGCCAGCAAATTAATGTAACTTGCGAGGTACAGCAATTATTAGGAAATAATCGAGTTAGAGCTGTAGCTATGAGTGCTACAGATGGTCTGATGAGAGGAATGGAAGTGATTGATACAGGAGCTCCTCTAAGTGTTCCAGTTGGTGGGGCGACTCTCGGACGAATTTTCAACGTTCTTGGAGAGCCTGTTGATAATTTGGGTCCTGTAGATACTCGCACAACATCTCCTATTCATAGATCTGCGCCTGCCTTTATACAGTTAGATACAAAATTATCTATTTTTGAAACGGGGATTAAAGTAGTGGATCTTTTAGCTCCTTATCGTCGTGGAGGAAAAATCGGGCTATTCGGGGGGGCCGGAGTGGGTAAAACCGTACTCATCATGGAATTGATCAACAACATTGCAAAAGCTCATGGAGGTGTATCCGTATTTGGCGGAGTGGGCGAACGCACTCGTGAAGGAAATGATCTTTACATGGAAATGAAAGAATCTGGGGTGATTAATGAACAAAATATTGCGGAATCAAAAGTCGCTCTAGTCTATGGTCAGATGAATGAACCGCCGGGAGCTCGTATGAGAGTTGGCTTGACTGCCCTAACCATGGCGGAATATTTCCGGGATGTTAATGAACAGGACGTACTTCTATTTATCGACAATATTTTTCGTTTCGTCCAAGCAGGATCCGAAGTATCCGCTTTATTAGGAAGAATGCCTTCCGCTGTAGGTTATCAACCCACTCTTAGTACAGAAATGGGTTCTTTGCAAGAAAGAATTACTTCTACCAAAGAGGGATCCATAACTTCTATTCAAGCCGTTTATGTACCTGCGGACGATTTGACGGACCCCGCTCCTGCCACAACATTTGCGCATTTAGATGCTACTACCGTACTATCAAGAGGACTCGCTGCAAAAGGTATCTATCCAGCAGTAGATCCTTTAGATTCAACATCAACTATGCTCCAACCTAGAATTGTTGGTGAGGAACATTATGAAACTGCGCAAAAAGTTAAGCAAACTTCACAACGTTACAAAGAACTTCAGGACATTATAGCTATCCTTGGGTTGGACGAATTGTCCGAAGAGGATCGTTTAACCGTAGCAAGAGCACGAAAAATTGAGCGTTTCTTATCACAACCCTTCTTCGTAGCAGAAGTTTTTACCGGTTCTCCAGGAAAATATGTTGGTCTAACAGAAACAATTAGGGGTTTTCAACTGATCCTTTCCGGGGAATTAGATGGTCTTCCGGAACAGGCCTTTTATTTGGTAGGTAATATCGATGAAGCTACCGCGAAGGCTATGAACTTAGATGTGGAGAGCAAATTGAAGAAATGACCTTAAATCTATGTGTACTGACCCCTAATCGAATTGTTTGGGATTCGGAAGTGCAAGAAATCATTTTATCGACTAATAGCGGCCAAATTGGTGTATTACCAAATCACGCGCCTATTGCCACGGCTGTAGATATAGGAATTTTGAGAATACGTCTTAACGACCAATGGTTAACAATAGCTCTGATGGGCGGTTTCGCTAGAATAGGCAATAATGAAATAACCATTTTAGTAAATGATGCAGAGAGGGGCAGTGACATTGATCCGCAAGAAGCTCAACAAACTCTTGAAATAGCTGAAGCTAATTTAAGTAGCGCTGAAGGCAAGAGACAAACAATTGAGGCAAATTTAGCTCTCCGACGAGCTAGGACGCGAGTCGAGGCTATCAATACAATTTTATAACTAGTTGTTGGTGCGTCCGAATAGAATATAGAAGAATAAAGAAAAAGAAATTTTGATTATACACCATATTCTATTTGGATTCTACCGATTGAATCCAATCAAGTGTAATCAGATTTTGGTACAACAAGAAACAACTCAAAAAATAGAAAAAATAAGAAGTAGTAGGGTATGGAAAAGATAAAAAAAAAATCAAAAAAAGAAGGTGGGTAGAAATACTTATTAGATACCATTGGCTGTGCGGTATCTAATAAGTTCTACCTACTATTGGATTTGAACCAATGACTCCTGCCGTATGAAAGCAATACTCTAACCGCTGGGTTAAGTAGGTCATTTATTATCATAAAGAAAAAAAAGGAACCCGTCACATTGATAGATTATAGATGGAATCTTATTTCTAAGCAATACCCTTGACAGGAAACAGATCAGAGAGCTATCATGTCAGATTATGCAATACTCACCTTGACAAGAATTTATATAATGATAAAATATTTATCACAAACACAAGGGCCATAGCTCAGTTGGTAGAGCACCTCGTTTACACGCGCGCCAATGTTTTTTCAGAGGAGTCCATCATGTAATCAACAGAATTTATCTTAGTAAAAAGTCGACGTCTTACTCCATGGATTCGAAGGAACAAGAGAACAATAGCCTGACAAATGGTTGGTTGGTCCAATTGAGGTCCCAATTTAGGCGCCAAGAAATAGAACCCATCATTGATTTGATAATTGATAAGGTGAATATTCAGTCCATTCAATGCTAGGCATAATGAGTATAAGTACCTCAAAAAAATCTCTTTTTGTCCTATGAACTTGAAGGTGTATGAAGTTTCATATTTGATGCTTTGGGCAGAGCGATAGAGACTCCATTTAACTTAGGTTGATATAGGCCGAAGGCAGACCTACGTCAAGATAACTCTTTTTTGAAACACTTTGGTATTGCTACTGAATAAAAATAAAGAGTCAGAGCACGCGGAGCCATCTCGTTATCTTTCTGTTAAGAAAAAGGATGGCGGACTCGCTGATATTTATATCAGTTGATGAAAGAGCCCAATGCAAAAAAAATGCACGTTGGGTCTTTGAAACAGTTCGAATCATTTTGATAATAATAAGTTTGATCTGTTTTACCGAGAAGGTCTACGGTTCGAGTCCGTATAGCCCTAATTTTTCATTAATGTAAATTTCCAATTCAAAAATCGTAATTCGATATATCATATATATCATAAAGTAATAAATAGAATCGAGTAATCGAAAAATACAAATTTTAGGAGGTTTCAATGAAGTATCCTCCTAAATTTACTAGACGATTTCGTATCGTTTATAGTAATGAATGTCATTTTTCTTAAATTGAAAAAAAGAAATCTATTAGAAAAATTTATTTTTATTTCTTTTGGTTATATCAGCTTAGTGTTTGGATTCTCACCGAAGGTTTTGGCCGCGGGGAGCCACAATCCAGGACTAAGCCTTGGTTCCCCCTAGCCCGGATCGAACCCCTCGAAGATCGGCTCGCTCAAAAGAGCATCCGAGAAGAACGAGAGGAATTGTCAAAAGACATGAAACGGATGGCGATGAGGGTCCAACACAGCAGGATACAGATGGTGCGTGTATGCGCGAATAGGAGAATAAACTATCTCCCATTCCATTCATTCGTCAAATTAGAACCGAATTTCTAATTTTGGTTTAGATTCTATGTAGATCAAGAACTACATGAGTTGCTTAACTTACTACGTGAGTTTGATTATAATTGTCAGTCATGGATAGATTCTCTATTTTATAGAGACATAGAATTTCCTCAGCTCCACGAGGTGGAGAGTGCCGTCGCCAAGATGCCCGGAAATCAAGCCCAAACGATTTTTGGAGAGCCCATTGAAACGCTTACTTCTTTATCAACCCAGCAATGAGCAAACTTAGCCAAAAAAGCAGGTTATTCAATAATTAATTCAATTATAAATAAAATATTTGATCATCGAAAAACTGAAAGGCATTTACCCAACCGACGGTTGGGTAAATGAACGAGGAGTCCGCGAAAAAGCCTTTTCAAAAAATATAAAAAATTCCATCCATAAAATGGAAGTTCCAACAACAACAACAACAAATCCCCATTCTCTTACCGGGGTCAACCAAGGGAATTTCCCCAGTTTTCCACAATTGGAAAATAGAGCAAATTCAAATCTTTAAAATTCGATCCAAAAAGGTAAGTGACCGGTAATTGTTCTTATTTTATTTGATACATTTCGGTGAGTAATATTCGTGAATTAGGTGAAGGAAGGTACGGAAAGAGAGGGATTCGAACCCTCGGTAAACAAAAGCCTACATAGCAGTTCCAATGCTACGCCTTGAACCACTCGGCCATCTCTCCTAAAGAATCTTATGATTATGACCTAGAAAACGAGTAAATAGCGAGTCATTCATAGTATTGCAGTCTTCATCTTATTGCAGTATAGGTATGCCTGATCAATTATAAAAACAATAGAAAAAAAAAAAATAGAAAACGTTTCATCAAAGAAAGATCTTCCTTCGGGGGTTCGATGGATAAAAAATCTTTTTTTATTGTTAAAAGAAAAGACATTACATTAAAAACAAAAGATATATATCTTTTGTTTTATCAATAAGTAGCC